TGTCCACTACTTTCTTTTTATTGGACATAATAAATTGAAAAAAAAAATTCTGCTATATCTGGAAAACCGAAACCAAGACTAGGAATTTTTGACGAACAGGATCAAAAATCATTACTCTTTCGACACAAGAAAAGGAATTTTCTACACTCTTTTCTTGTGTCGAAGACTAGGAAGACGAATAATGCCTCCTTAAATTGTTTGTTCCCCACATTTATAATTTCTAGTTCGTTCTATTTGCCGCTTACTTATCTATCCCAATTTGATTTTAAATAGAATCAAATGGATATCTTTTAGAGTATTGAAATCTGGCAATAGTAACATAGTCGTACCAATTCAATTTGGCTAAAAAAAACAAAGAAAGAGGTGGTAAAGTCAAATAAAATAGTCTTCTTCAAACAAAAATCTACCTATTCTATTATGACTAGGAATGCGGTACAGGGGATTTAACGAAGCTTGTGGAAAAAGAGCAAGTGACTAAAAGGTTTTCAGAATGTCATTTTTTTTATCATACATAATTGACAACAAGAAGAATAATTTTGTTCTTTTTATGAACCTTATGTCGATAAATACGCGAGTCTAGAAATTCATTTCGGCCAATTGAACCTTCTCAAACTGTTTCTTTTTAAGAACCAAAAAGATTTGTGCCAAAATAACAGATCCCAAGAATAACAAAAGACCTTGGACACGTAATGGATCTTGAAGTACTATTTCGGCATCTCCCTGTCCAAATCCACCCACATTAGGATTACTCGTTAATGGTTGATCAAATTTGATGGATTCACCCTCTGAAACAAGAAGTTCTGGTCCTGGAGGGATAATATCAACCACTTGACGTCCATCCGATGGATCTGTTATGGTTATTTCATATCCCCCTTTTTCTTTTCGTATGATTTTACTTACTATACCCGCTCCCGTAGCATTATAAACTGTATTGTTACTCTTGCTTCCGTCGGGATAAATCTGACCCCTTCCCCTATTTCCTCCTACGTATATAGGATATTTTAAGAAGTGAACATCTTTCTTAGTAGCGGGGTCGGGGGAAAGGATAGGAAAAGTGATTTCACTATATTTCTGACCAGGTACAGGCCCTATCACAAGAATATTTGTTTTATTGGGACGATAACTCTGAAAAGATAAATTCCCTATCTTTTCTTTCATCTCGGGAGAAATACGATCGGAAGGGGCTAATTCAAACCCCTCCGGTAAAATAAGAACAGCCCCTACATTCAAACCACCCTTTTTACCATTAGCAAGAACTTGTTTCACTTGCTTATCATAAGGGATTCGAACAACTGCTTCAAATACAGTATCAGGAAGTACCGCTTGTGGAACCTCAATATCCACGGGCTTATTAGCTAAATGGCAATTGGCACATACAATACGCCCAGTCGCTTCTCGTGGATTTTCATAACCCTGCTGCGCAAAAATGGGATATGCACTTGAAATGGATGGGCGAGTGATGATATATATCATGAGCGATACGGAAATAAATCGAGTAATCTGTTCCTTTATCCAAGAAAAAGTATTTCTAGTTTGCATGGCCTAATCATTGATCCAAAAATTTCTACAATAAATTGGGTAGGTCACTAGTATAGTTCTCTATCCACGATTCTGCTATTTACTGGAAGTATTTTACTGGAATACTTTAGGATGAAAATCACCCGGATAGAATGTTTTTAATACTTATGTAGAACTACATAGTAAGAAACATTCTAAGTGGATTAGATTCATATTGGTGAATCATTTATCAATCATTCATTGAATGATAAATAACTACAAGTGACGGAGATACACGATTTAAATAACGGAAAATCCAATATTTAAAAATAGTATCGAGAATAACTGGAAAAGTGGAAACAAGACCAGATATAATTTGATCATTATGAACAAATCCAAAATCTTTGTAGACAGAACCAATCATTAGTTCCCAACCGTGGGGTGAATGAAATCCGATACATAAATCGGTTAATAAAAGAATCAAAAAAGCTTTTACTGTATCACTTAAATTATATAGGAATTCCTGAGCCCAAGAGTTAAGAATAACAAGTTGTTCATTACCTAAAATAGAATAACCACTTAGAATAACAAAACAGATTATATTTGTCGAAAGGTGTAAAATCGTATGGATATGAGCCTCATTGTGTATCTTGATTAATTGGATCGTTTCTTTGTGCATTTCTATAGGAAGCTTTTGTAGATATATCTCGGAGTATTCCTTAATCATTTCGTCCAAGACGAGGATTTCCTCTAATTCTATGAACTTTTCTAGAATACTTTTTTCTTGAATATCATTCAAAAAAATTTCGGATCGACCGGTATTCGCCCAATTAGTAATCCAAGATTCCATACTTTTAGTCAATGAAAGAGAAATCCACCAGGGCAAAAATAATATCGATGCAAGATACAAAAAGGGAGGGAATGCTTTCTTTTTCTTTTTTGCCATTTTTCACCTGTGAATTTTTCATTTACCCACTTCATTCGTCCACGAATATTTCTTTCAAACATGAGTTATAGACAAGGTATCAACTCTATGAATCCATTTGATTTGCGATTTTGTTTGAATCTAGAACGAATAACGAAATAGATTAAGACTCTACTTCGAATTTCACTGAAGAAATAATCAAAAATATTGTTTCCAGATATCTCAATTCATTAAATTCCTAACAAGTGTCTCCTTTCAATGAATGACCGAAAGAAATACTTTAAAGAATGAATATTATTGAGATTTTGAGACGAAAGAATTACTTTTCAATAAAAATATCCAATATTTGGAAAAAATTCCAACGGTTCCCCATAGCCAATAATAGAATAATTGGGGGAAAAAAGATACAACAAAAATGAGCGACAAAACAAGACAGAAATGGGTCCAGTTATCATTTTTAAGAAAACCCATGATTGTTTAGTAAGGAACACAAACGAAAGGATAAAAAAAAGGTCGATTGATAAAAAGGAAATAATTGACAAGATTTATTTGCATCTAAAGTATCACTTCCAACAAACATTGGAAAAAAATCTCTTTCTTTTGAAACTTAAGTTAGGTTATAGAAAAACAGGATTCTTTCATCTTTGCCTCCTGCTAAGAAAGCATTCCTCAGTTCCTTTTCTCAAAAGACTTCAATTGGTACGCGCAAGAAATAGGCCAATTCTGCGGCTTTTTGTTCAATTTCTCGTGGAGTCAAATTCTCATCAGTACGGGTCAACGGAATAGCCCCCCGGCCTCTGATGTCCATATAAAGGACACGACGAGCATAAATCCCCTCTTTAACTTCTATTCTAACGGATTGAATATCTTTTATACGGAATCGAAGGAATATGCGACGATTTTTTCCAGGAAATCCCCAACGAAAAATACACACCATTCCTTCCTTTCTATCGAAAAGATCATAACCACTACCTACATTCCAGGCAATTGTACACCACAAATAGGAACTAATAAAGAGACCCGCGATACCGTAGAAAGACATTACGATACCTTGTGGAAAAAAAATGATTTGCTGAGACGGAACAAAAGATATCAAATTTCTACCAAGATAACTGGAAGTTCCAACTAATAAGAATCCAAATGAACCTAAAAAAACGATAAGGGCCCAGCAAAAATTACTTAGTTTTCGAGATCCCATTATAAGTTCTATCCATATATGTTCTGATCGCCAACTCATACTTGATCCGATTGCATTTTATTAGAATTGAGAGAATACCCCAAATTATTTTGACTGTACTTTTTTTGTTTCCGAAGGAACTCTCATCAACTAGCACTAGTTTTATGTGAACTAGTACTAGTTTGATGTGAACCTTAAGGAGTAATTCATCAAATTGGTTAGATCTAAAATAATAACATCCCCTTCATATGGTCCCAATATACATATTGATATACATATAGCTCCACCAACTTTTTAGACCTCCAGTGATCCTGATCTATTTGAAACTAGCTAGAATTCATTTACCCATAGATCGTTTTCTGCAAGCAGAAGAGCTTTTTCCTCTATGTTCGGCGGAAATCACATGTTATACCATATTTCCCGAAATAAATATCTGTGTTATGCTACAAGTCTAAGTTTCAAAAAAAACGGATAAGAGAAGATTGGGTCGCCTCAGATCTAAACAATCTTGTTTTTTTGAACATGAAGAAATAAAGAAGCCATTGCAATTGCCGGAAATACTAGGCCTACTAAAGGCACAAAAATAGAGGGAAAATTGAAAGTTGTCATACAAAGGGTACCTCGATTTACTATTTGTACCTGTTTATTTTTTTTATATCATATTTTATACTAATACTAATTATAATTAATAATTGTAATTATTAGGAATTCGTAGTTATTCGTAGTTATTAGTTATTTTAATTCAATTAATTAATTCTTAATAGAGATCTAAGTATCTATATATCTAAGCGAGTATATAGAATAAGTCCAAGGAATGTAGAACTAAATAAATGGACTTATTCATCTTTTTCCATGAAAGATACGTATGATAATCAACTTTATTATTTTTCTGCATTTCTTTGTGTTTTATTCTTGTCTTCAAATTTAATAAACAAAGAGTTTCTTACAAATTATCGAAAGATTCGTTAGAATGCGACACAATGAGGATTTTTAGTGAAAATGGGATTAAGGAAAAAAGGCGTGGAGCTTAAATAACTCACTTAGAACACTTTTTAAAAGATTACGCGGTACGATTAGGTCGAATAAGCCCTTCTGGAATAAATATTCAGCCGCTTGGGAACCTTCGGGTACTGTTTTATTCAATGTTTGTTCAATTACTCTTTTACCCGCAAATGCAATGTAGGAATTGGGCTCGGCAATAATGAGATCTCCCAACATACCAAAACTAGCTGTTACCCCACCAGTAGTAGGAGATGTAAGGATTGATACATAAAATAACTTTTTATTTGATTGATAATCATATAAGGCAGACGATATTTTAGCCATTTGCATCAAGCTGAAACTTCCTTCTTGCATGCGCGCCCCCCCCGACGAGCACACTATAATAAGAGGTAGAAATTG